TTTCAAATGAAGATACAAAAGGAGAAAAAAAATATAAAAATGAACAGATAGAAATATCAGAAGCTTGGGATACCTTTATATTTACTCAATTAATAAGAGGTTTGATGTTAGTAACCCAATCTTTTCTTAGAAAGTACATTATATTGCCTTCATTAATAATAGCCAAAAATAGTTTACGTATGTTCTTATTCCAAATTCCCGAGTGGGACGAGGATTTTAAGGAATGGAATAGAGAAATGCATATTAAATGCACCTATAATGGTGTTCAATTATCAGAAACAGAATTTCCCCAAGATTGGTTAATAAATGGTATTCAGATAAAGATTCTATATCCTTTCTGTCTAAAACCTTGGAGAAAATCTAAGGCACGATCTCATCATAGAGATATAATAAAAAAAAAAAAGAAAAAAACAAATTTTTGTTTTCTAACAGTCTGGGGAATGGAAGCGGAACTTCCCTTTGGTTCTCCCCGAAAACGACCTTTTTTTTTTGAACCTATTTATAAAGAACTCCAAAAAAGAAAAAAAAAGGTGAAAAATAAATTTTTACAAGTTATAAAATTTTTCAATAAAAAAATAAAATCATTTATAAAAGTTAGAAAAGAAAAAACAAAAGGAGTGATCAAAAAAGTTCAAGTTATCAACCTAATAATGAAAAAACTGGAGAAAGTAAATCCAAAATTCTCATTTGAATTGAGGAAAGAAAAAGTATATGAACCGAACGAAAACAAAAAAGATTTCAAAAGAAATAATAAGATTCTTCGCGAATCGTCCGTTATAAATCGAACGATGGATTGGTTAAATTATTCACTAATAGAAGGAAGAATTAAAGATATTTCTGATAAAACAATCAAAATCAGGAATCAAATTGAACAAACCGTAAAAGACAAGAAAAAAAGAAAAATAGTTCTAATTTATGAAAATAAAAGATCGGGATCACAGAGACATATTTTAAAAAGAGTAATCCGATTAATGCGTAAATCACACTACTTTATTAAATCATTTATTGAAAAAATATACATAGATATTTTGTTATGTACCATTACTATTTCTAAGATCAATGTACAACTTTTCTTTGAATTAACAAAAAAGATCTTTAATAAACCCATTTACAAAAATGAAATAAATCAAGAACAAGAAGGGATTTATGAAACAAATCAAAATACAATGAATTTTATTTTGATTATAAAAAAATTGTTTTCAAATACTGATAATACTAAGAATAGTAATCAAAATTCCAATACTTATTGGAACTTATCTTCCCTGTCCCAAGCATATGTTTTTTACAAAATATCACAAAACCAATTATTTAATAAGTCTCAATTGAGATCTGTACTTCAATATCAAGGGAGTTATCCTTTTTTGAAGGATAATTTAAAAGACTATTTTACGATCCACGAAATATTTAATTATAAATCAAGACATAAGAAAATTCATACGTATGTAATGAACGAATGGAAAAAATGGTTAAAAGGTCATTATCAATACGATTTACCTCAAAAAAAAAGGTCTCGATTATTACCTAAAGAATGCCAAAATACACTCAATAAACATCGTATGATTCAAAACAAGGAATCAAGCCAATTGGATTTCTATAAAAAATACCAATTCATTTATTCCATAAAAAAAAATGACTATGCAACGAATTCATTTATGAGTCAAAAAGACAAATGGAAAAAACATTACAGATATGATCTTTTATCATATAAATACATAAGCCTCCCTAATTTATACACTTCTGGATCAACATTAGAAAAAAACGGGGACCAAGAAATTACATATCATTTCAATACATCGAAACCTGAATCATTTTATATATTGGTAAGTATACCGATTAATGATTATCTAGAAAAAGGATATAGTATTGATAGAAATACAAAGATTTTGGATAGAAAATCTTTTGATTGTAGAATTCTTCATATTTGTTTTATACATAATATTGAGATCTGGACCAATGCACATATTGGCATCAAGATTCACAAAAAGACTCAGACTGAAATTCCTCATTTCAAAAATTTCAAAAAAATGGGAAAAAAAGATCTTTTTTATACGAAAGAGATCAAACCATGCAATCAAAAAAGGTTATATAATACTGCATCAAATCATGATACTATATCCAATCTGGAAACTTGGTTCTTTCCAGAATTTGTGCTACTTTTTGATGTATATAAAATTCAACCTTGGATCATCCGAATCAAATCACTCTTTTTTCATTTTTCTATAAATGAAAAAAGTAAAAACATTAACGTAAATACAAAAAAATCATTTAATAAAAAAAAAGATCTTGAATTAATAAATTCCAAGGTTGAAGAAGATTACGCAAGATTAGAACTAAAAAAGGATAGAAAACAATATAAGAAAAAGAATGAAATGGAAATAGATTTCTTTTTGAAAAAATATTTTCTTTTTCAACTAAGATGGGCTGATCCCTTGAATAATAAACTAATGAAAAATATCAGGGTATATTGTCTCCTACTTAGACTTCTAAATCCAAAGGAAATTGCTATATCTTCGATTCAAAGAGATGAAATCAATCTAGATGAAATGCTGATTCAAAAGGACCTAGTTCTTGCAGAATTAATAAGAAAGGGAATTTTTATTATTGAACCAATTTATCTATCTATACGAAGGGACGGAAAATCTATTCTATATCAAACTATGGATATTTCATTGGTCGATAATAAGAAACACCAAACAAATAAAAAATACACAAAAAAAAGGTATATTGATAAAAAGGGGGTTGAAAAATACATTGCACGACACAGCAACATATTTTTGAGTGGAGACAATAATAATTATGATTTACTTGTTCCTGAAAATATTATATCTCCCAGACGTCGTAGAGAATTTCGAATTCGAATTTGTTTCAATTCCCAAAATTTTAATGTTGTGGATATAAATCCAAGATTTTGCAATGAAGACAAAATAAGAAAATATGAGAGATTTTTCAATGAGCACAAACATATTACTAAAGATAGAAAAGATTTTCTTAAATTCAAATTGTTTCTTTGGCCCAATTATCGATTAGAAGATGTAGCTTGTATGAATCGCTATTGGTTTGATACCAATAATAGCAGTCGTTTCAGTATGTCAAGAATACATATGTATTCACAATTCATAATGAATTAAATCCCAATGAAAAATGAAAAAAAGAGTTATAGTGGATTAACGTATTCGATAGATGAAAGCCAAAACATATACACTGTGTAATATTCTAATACATGATACTTATTTCATAGTGTATAAATTTTCACTAGGAAGAGTGGAATCCTTTTAAGTAAAAAGATTCAGGAAAAAGAAATTGTTCTATTTCCTGAATACATATATGTTTTGCATATTTGATATTTGGATCAAATATACAAAACATATATCACATAAATAAAAAATAAAGTAGTATATGAATGATGAATGAAATCCAATTTTGATGTATACTAGATAACTAGATAAAAATAACTGGCATAAGAAATATTATTATTTTTCCTGATCAGTAAAATTCACAGAAAATAAAAATAGAATTTTTAATTTATGGTCAAAAATTCATTCATCTCAGTTATTACACAAGAAGAAAAAGAAGAAAATAGTGGGTCTGTTGAATTTCAAGTATTCCATTTCACCAGTAAGATACGGAGACTTACTTCACATTTAGAATTGAACAAAAGAGATTTTTTATCGCAAAGAGGTCTACGAATAATTCTAGGAAAACGTCAACGATTATTGACTTATTTGTCAAAGAAAAATAAAGTGCGTTATAAGAAATTAATAGATCAGTTAGATATTCGAGAACCAAAAACTCGTTAATTAAATTTGAATTTCTTCTTTGAGTTTATTCTTATTATCCTTGTTCTTTTTTATTTTTTAATTATTTTTTTATTTTAAGAAATTCATGAAATAATGAATTAAGAAAAAAAAAGATGACTGTACCGGCTACAAAAAGAATTTAGAATAGTCAATATGGGGCCTCACCACCCATCAATGCATGGTGTTCTTCAGATAATCATTACTCTGGATGGTGAAGATGTTATTGACTGTGAACCTATATTGGGCTATTTACACAGAGGGATGGAATCTGTGGCGTCAGCCCATAGGATTTCTAGTTTTTCTAATGTCTTCTCTAGCAGAATGTGAAAGATTGCCTTTTGATTTATTAGTAGCAGGTTATCAAATCGAATATTCAAGTATAAAATACGGGTTCTTTTATCTTGCTTCTTACCTAAGTCTATTAGTTTATTCATTATTTGTAAAAGTTCTTTACTTAGGTGAGTGGAATTTTTTTATTCCGTACATATCTCTTACTGAACTTTTTGGAATAAATAAAATGTTTAGAGTTTTTGTAATAGCAATTAGTATCTTTATTACATTAGATAAAGCTTATTTGTTTCTGTTAATTCCTATCACAACAAGATGGACTTTACCTAGGATGAGAATGACTCAATTATTAAATCTTGGATGGAATTTTATTTTACCTATCTCTCTAGGTAATCTATTATTGACAACTTCTTTTCAACTTGTTTAACTATAAACTAGAAATAAAAATAAGAAATTAAGAAAAAAATTGCTTCATTATAGTATTGATTTTGGTGTCTGTATATTTTGTGGTAACTGTGTCGAGTATTGTCCAACAAACTTTTTATCAATGACTAAATAATATGAGCTTTCCACTTATGATCGTCACGAATTGAATTATAATCAAATTGATTTAGGTCGGTTACCAATATCAATAATTGGTAATTACACAATTAAAAAAGTTATGGATTTAGTAAATAAAATGAAAAAAGAAAATCAAAAACTCTTGATTGGTTCAAGAACGATTACCAATTACTAAGATTTGGTTTATAATTTTAGAATAAAGTAGGATTAGTCAAAGAACTTTATTTTATCTATCTAATGATATTCCTTTTTTTTCATTCAATTAGGAAGGTGTCATATAAAAAAAAGTTCCTTTACTGAACCCTCAGTAAAGTCATAAAATATTTTGACTTCTTTATTTATCTTTTCTTTCATAATGGATTTACCTGGAGCAATACATGATATTCTTGTAGTATTTCTGGGATCAGTTATTATATTAGGAGGTATGGGAGTAGGATTACTTACCAATCCCATCGATTCTTCCTTTTCATTAGGATTGGTTCTCATTTGTATATCCTTATTCTGTATTTCATTGAATTCCCATTTTGTAGCTGCCGCGCAGTTCCTTATTTATGTGGGAGCCATAAATGTATTCATCCTATTTGCTGTGATGTTCATGAACGGTTCAGAATATTCCAATAATTCCTATTTGTGGACCATTGGAGATAGGATAGTTTCACTGGTTTGTACAAGTATTTTTTTTCATTAATGACTGACTCTCCCAGATACGTCATGGTCCGGAATTTTTCGGACTACAAGATAAAATCATATTATAGAAAAGGACTTAATAAGTAACGTTCAACAAATTGGTATTCATTTATCCACAAATTTTCCTCTTCCTTTTGAACTCATTTCTATAATTCTTTTAGTTTATTTGATAGGTGCAATTACTATGGCTCGTCAATAATCTAATTTCATTCAATCTACTGTGAATATATTCTTTTGTTCTGTAATTCTTCTATTCTAGTCAACTGAATTGTTTTAATTTTTGTTCATATTGAAATGAATTGAGATAGATGAGGAATTTATCAATTTATCAATGATGTTAGAGCATGTACTTTTTCTAAGTGTTGATTTATTTTCTATCGGTATCTACGGACTCATAACAAGTCGAAGCATGGTTAGAGCACTTATGTGTCTTGAGCTTATACTCAATTCGGTGAATCTAAATCTCGTCACATTTTCCGATATATTTGATAGTCGACAATTAAAAGGAGAAATTTTCTCAATTTTTGTTATAGCCATTGCGGCTGCTGAAGCAGCTATTGGGCTAGCTATTATTTCGTCGATTCATCGTAACAGAAAATCAACTCGTATCAATCAATCGAATTTGTTGAATACTTAGTCATAATTCTTCTATTTTCACATAGAAATAAAAACATAAGACTTTTAAAAGATTCTATTTTTTAATATCCTATCCTATTAAAATATTCTAAATAGAATCTAATAGAATTAGAATTAAATAGAATATAATATTCTATTATTATTTTCTTATTGATTTTCTTTCTTCTCTTTTTTCATATAGATTTATGATTTATATTGACTAACCTATTCTATCACTAACCTAATAACAAACGTATTAATCTGATATAAATCAGATATATAATATATCATCATATCCTTAATTATATTTCTATATTTATTGACTCTATTTCTTTCTATATAGATATACAAATAAATAGAGTCAAATTAACATGAATTAAATTCGTAAACTCATATTCTCATATTTCATGGTTATTGAAATGGAAATCAAAGTATCTTGGCTCTTTCTCATAAACAGATTAAAAAATCTATTAATTCTTAAGATTTTTATAAATCATTGATTCGTCTGGTGTCGACAATAGAAAATATATTATTTATTTCATTTTCTTATTTTCTACCAGATCAAAAATATTTTGTGTTCAAAACTGGAATTTATAGACCCAATGTCACATTCAGTAAAGATTTATGATACATGTATAGGATGTACCCAATGTGTTCGAGCTTGTCCCACGGATGTTTTGGAAATGATACCTTGGGACGGATGTAAAGCTAAGCAAATTGCTTCTGCGCCAAGAACCGAAGATTGTGTAGGTTGTAAAAGATGTGAATCCGCTTGTCCAACGGATTTTTTGAGTGTCCGTGTTTATTTATGGCATGAAACAACTCGCAGCATGGGTCTTTCTTATTGATATGTGACAAAAAACTCCACTTGAATCATTTGATTCCTCTTTACCGACAAAAGTCCGTACTCGAGAAAAGAAAATATATTATTCTTCTCCCGAGCACGGGGTTTTCTGGTCTAATTTTATCTTGTCTTTATCACGAGTTATTTTCCTTGGTTAACAATACTTCTTGTTTTGCCCATATTTGCGGGTTCTTCAATTGTCTTTTTCCCTCATAAGGGAAATAAGGTGTATAAGTTGTATACTATATGTATACTTAAGTCGCTTCTAATGAGCGATGTATTTTGTTATCATTTCCAATCGGACGATTCATTAACCCAATTGAAGGAGGATTCTAAATGGATCAATCTTTTTGATTTTCACTGGAGACTGGGAAACGATGGACTTTCCATAGGACCCAGTTTACTGACAGGATTTATCACTACTTTAGCAGCTTGACCAGTTACTCGAAATCCGCGATTTTTCTATTTATTGATGTTAGCAATGTATAGTGGCCGAATAGGATCATTTTCTTCTCGAGACCTTTTATCATGTGGGAATTAGAATTAATTCCTGTTTATTTACTTTTATCCATGTGGGTAGGAAAAAAACACCTGTACTCAACTACAAAGTTTATTTTGTGCACTGCCGGAGGTTCCATTTTTCTCTTAATAGGAGTTCTAGGTATGGGTTTATATAGTTCCAATGAACCAACATTAGATTTAGAAAAATGAGCTAATCAATCGTATCCTGCAGCGTTGAAAATAATACTATATTTTTGTTTTCTTATTGCTTATGCTGTCAAATCGCCGATAATATCCCTACATACATGGTTACCAGATACCCACGGTGAAACACATTACAGTACATGTATGCTTTTAGCTGTAATCTTATTAAAGATGGGAGCATATGAATTAATTCAGATCAATATGGAATTATTAGCTCACGCTAATTCTAGATTATCTCCCTAGTTGGTGATAGTAGAAACAATACAAATTATTTATGCAGCTTCAACCTCTTTTGGTCAACGCAATTTAAAAAAACGTATTGCTTCTTCTTCCGTATCTCACATGGATTTCTTAATTATAGTAATTGGTATTTATCCTGATTTCGTTCTCCCGTTATCGGTTGACAAGGTACAAGTTCTATTATCTAATTATTTTTAGAAATACTAATTCTTTTTTTTAGATTAAATATTAAATGAAATAAATTTCATTCCTAATTGGAAAGAAAGTCTTAGAATTCTTTGACTTTCATATTTTCACGATTCTTCGTTGTACAATGAAAAAAAAAAGTGTGAATTCTAATTTGAATGAGATACATCTAAAGTTTTTGATAACCATTTGAATAGAAGAATTATTCAAATGGTTATCAAAAACTTGCACAAAATTTCATTGTGTATCAGATGATTTTTTTATGTATTCTTTATGTAGTTTATTTAATTAAATTAGATATTAATTGGAATGAACCATAACTATGGAATCCGATTCCTAATAGATTGATCCCAAAATAGCATATCCAAATTAGGAGAAATCCTATAGAAGCTACAAATGCCGAATTTGTGTCTTTATCTTGCAATTTTGAATTCTTTCTAGTATGTAAATAAATTGCAAATATGGTCCAAGTAATAAATGCCCAAGTTTCCTTAGGGTCCCAATTCCAATACGAACCCCATGCTTCATTAGCCCATACTGCTCCAGAAAGAATGCCTATGGTTAAAAAGGTAAACCCTAAACTAATCACACGATAACTCCAATAATCCAAACGCTGAATTAATTGATGTTTGTAAAAATTTTGAAATGAGAGGAAAGAAGTATTTTTTAATACACTGACTTTTTTTACTTTTTCGTTCAAATATTCCATATCACTAATGAAAAAGGACTTCCTTAAACTTAAAAAAGTATTCTTTTTCAAAAAAGAATAGATTCTTTTTTGAAATGTAATCATTATAAGAGCAACTGATAATAACGATCCGCATAAAAGAGCTGCATAGCTCAATAGCATCATACTGACATGCATCATTAACCACTGAGATTGTAGAGCAGGTACTAATATTTCGGGTTTATGCATTTCAGTTGAAAGACCTGACGTGGCGAAACCTTGGGTAAAAATGGCACTTGGTGCAGTTATTGCACTTAAATCATTTTTAGGATTCCCAAGATACGGAATCATATGAATAATGGATAAACTCCATGAAAGGAAGATTAATGATTCGTATAAATTACTTAAAGGAAAATGTCCCGAAGAATTCCAACGAATAACTAAAAACCCTGTTATAGAGAAAAAAGTAGCTATCATCCCTTTTTCTGACGAATTACGTAATCCTTTGATTTCGTAGACTAATAAGTTCATCAAATGAATTAGAATCACAATTGAGATGATCGAAAAGGAAATATGAGTTAATATATGTTCTAAGGTCGCAAATATCATAAAGAAGATTCCCTTTGAAAAAATTGATTTCAATAATTGAAATCGGGGGGATTAAATAGAATATAAAACAGAATATTTTCAAATATTTTCTATTCTATTAGATCTATTGTGTCTATATTATGAATATGAATTATTCTTTATGCCGCCACTCGGACTCGAACCGAGATGCTCTAGCACTGCTTCCTAAGAGCAGCGTGTCTACCAATTTCACCATAGCGGCTTACATTAAATAATAATAAATAATAGGAAATTCCTATTGAATTGTCGATATTCAATAGAGTTTAAGAGTTTAGGAAACAATGAAGAAAGATGCATTTCTATTACTATGGAAATGTTCAATCTCAATACTACTGAATTAGTATCTTCATCTTCGTAAGTTCAGTTTTATTTTAATAATCAACTTTTACGTACTAGAAACCTAGCTCTTGTTTATCCAGAACAATCAGAACTCAAAAGTTTTGTTCTAAGTCGGGGTATAAAATTAATAATTCTTTTCTAACGATTTTGAGACCCAATACCTTAGTATAAAATAGAATGAAATATTCATATTATTCTTTGTCTATCGTAATTGTGCTTTTCAAAATAGAAAAGCACAATTCATAGGAAAGAATAAACCATTTTACGAATTCAATATAAATCAATATAAATTTGAATAAATAAAATAAAATAGAATATAAATATAGAAAAACTATAAAAGAAAATGAAAAAATAAAATACACAATACTGTGTACTTTGAATCACGTAGACAGAAAGATTCTTATTTTTCATATTACCTAGTTATAACTAATAAGGAGAAGTCAA